AAAAGAAACAAGTAAAAATTGATTCAAAAGAAAAAAAAAAAATAAGATTCTTATTCGACACAATTATGACTGATCCGAATGATAAAACAATTTTAAATAGAAAAAAAAAATTTGGATTAAAAGAAATCAGCAAAAAAGTTCCTCGATGGTCATACAAATTAATCGACGAGTTGGAACAAATGGAAGGAGAAAAGGAAGTGACGGATCATGAGATTCGTTCAAGAAAAGCCAAACGTGTAGTGATTTTTACTGATAACTCAAAGAATGGGGATACTTATCCTGATACCAAAGATACTGAAAATCCTGATCAAAAACAAAAAGATGAATTGGCTTTAATACGTTATTCACAACAACCAGATTTTCGGCGAGACATAATCAAAGGATCTATACGCGCTCAAAGACGTAAAACAGTTACTTGGAAACTCTTTCAAACAAGCGTGCATTCCCCCCTTTTTTTGGACAAAATTGACAAACCCTCTTTCTTTTCTTTTTCTATTTTCGAGAAAATGAAATTTTTTTTTTTTTTTAAAAATTGGATGTGGAAAAACACAGAATTTAAAATTTCGGATTATACAGAGGAAAAGACAAAAGAAAGTGAGATAAAAGAGAAGGACAAAAGAAAAGAAGAGGAAAAAGAAGAAAAAAAGCGTATAGAAATAGCAGAAACCTGGGATAGCATTATATTTGCTCAAGGACTAAGAAGTTTTTTATTAGTAACTCAATCGATTCTTAGAAAATATATAATATTACCCTCATTGATAATAACTAAAAATATCGTTCGTATGTTATTATTTCAATTTCCAGAATGGTCAGAGGATTTAAAAGATTGGAATAGGGAAATGTATGTTAAATGCACCTATAACGGTGTTCAATTATCCGAAACAGAATTTCCTAAAAACTGGTTAACAGACGGTATTCAGATAAAGATCTTATTGCCTTTTCGTCTCAAACCTTGGCACAGATCCAAGCTACGATCCCCTCAAAAAGAAAAAAATCCAATGAAAAAAAAAAAAAAAATGGATTTTTGCTTTTTAACAGTTTTGGGAATGGAAGTCGAATTGCCCTTTGGTTCTTCTCCCCGAAATCGACTTTCATTTTTTAATCCCATTTTTAAAGAACTAAAAAAAAAAATAAAAAATTGGAAAAAGAATTTTTTTCTAGTTCTAAAAGTTTTAAACGAAATAACCAAATTGTTTCTAAATGTCTTAAAAGAAGCAGCAAAATGGATCATCAAAAGTATTCTGAAAAGTCTTCTGTTTTTAAAACAAAAAATAAAAAAAGTCTCAAATCTTTTATTGATATTTGGATTCGGAGAAATATATGAATTGAATGAAACTAAAAAAGATTCAACAATCAGTAACAGTAATCCAATGATTTACGAATTGTCCATTCCAATTCAATCTATTAATCGGACAAATTACTCATTGACAGAAAAAAAAATAAAAGATATGAATGATAGAACAAAGACAATCATAAAGGAAATAGAAAAAATTACAAAAGAAAAGAAAAAGGAGTTTCTAACTCCAGAGATAGATATTAGTTCTAACAAAACAACTTTTGGCGCTAAAAGATTAGAATTCAAAAAAAATCTTTGGCAGATATTACAAAGAAGAAATGTTCGATTAACCCGTAAATCACATTTTTTTTTTCAATTTTTCATTGAAAGGGTATACATAGATATTTTTCTATGTATCATTAATATTCCTAGGATCAATATACAACTCTTTCTTGAATTAACAAAAAAAATGATTAATAAATACATTTACAATAATGAAACAAATGAAGAAAGAATTAATAAAACTAGAATTTTTTCAACTATAAAAAAGTCAATTTATAATATTAGTAATACGAATTCACAGAATTTTTGTGATGTATCCTCTTTATCACAAGCATATGTATTTTACAAATTATCACAAACCCAAGTTATTAACTTATATAAGTATGAGTTACAATCGATTTTTGAATATCATGGAACATCTCTTTTTCTTAAGAATGAAATAAAGGATTATTTTTTTGGAGTACAAGGGATATTTCATTCCAAATTAAGACATAAGAACCCTCACAATTCTGTAATGAATCAATGGACAAATTGGTTAAAGGGTCATTATCAATACAATTTCTCTCAGAGTAGATGGTCGAGATTAGTATCAAAAAAATGGCGAAATAGAATCAATGAACGTCGTGTGGCTCAAAATAAGAATTTAACCAAATGTGATTCATATAAAAAAAACCGATTCATTTCTTACAAAAAACAAGAAATAGATTTATTTTTATTAACAAATCAAAAAAATCAAATTCAAAAACAATATGAATATGATCTTTTATCATATAAATCCATTAATTATGCAGATAAGAAATACTCATCTATTTATGGATATAGATCACCGTTCCAAGCAAATAATAACCAAACGATTTCTTATAATTGCAACACACATAAAAAAAAATTATTTGATATGAAGGATGATATCCCTATCAAGAATTATATAGTCGAAAATTCTATTATAGATATGGAAACATATCTGGATAGAAAGTTTTTTGATTGGATGGGAATGAATGTAGAAATACAAAATCGTTCCATATCGAATCCGGAATCTTGGCTCTTCTACAAATTTTGGATATTTTATAATGCATATACGAGTAAACCGTGGATCATACCAATCACATTTCTTTTTTTCAATTTTAATAGAAATAATGATGGTAGTGAAAATAAAAACATCACTGGAAAGAAAAAAATAGATATTTTGAAACCATCGAAAAAAAAAAAATCTCTTGAATTAGGGACTCGAAATCAAGGAGAAACAGAATACACAGATCAAATCCATCTTGAATCATCTATCTCAAACCACGAAAAAGATGTTGAAGAAGATGATGCAGAATCAGACATGAAAAAGGGGAGTCTAAAGAAAAAGAAATACAAGAACAACATAGAAGCAGAAGTCAATTTCTTCCTAAGAAGGTATTTGCTTTTTCAATTGAACTGGCACGATTGCTTAAATCAAAGAATAATGAATAATATCAAAGTATATTGTCTCCTGCTTAGACTGGCAAATGTAAAAGAAATTGCTATAGTCTCCACTCAAAGAGGAGAACTAAGTCTAGATATTATGGCAATTCGGAATTATAAGGATTCCACTCTTACAGGATTGCAGAAAAATACAGAATTGATGAAAAAAGGAATATTGATTATCGAACCAGTTCGTCTGTCTAGAAAAAATGATGAACAATTTCTTATTTATCAAACCATAGGCGTTTCGTTGATTCATAAGAGTAAGCACCAAATTAATCAAAGATACCGAGAAAAAAGCTATGTTGATAGGAGAAATTTGGATAAATCCATTCCCAGAGATCAAAAGATCACTGAAAATAAAGAAAAAAATCATTATGCTTTGCTTGTTCCTGAAAATCTTTTATCCGCTAGACGTCGTAGAAAATTGAGAATTCTAATTTGTTTCAAACCTAGGAATATAAATAGTGTACATAGAAATACGGCATTTGACAATGAGAATAAAGTGAATAATTGCTGTCAAGTTTTGGATAAAAGTAAAGATCTTCATAAAGAAAAAAAAAAACTAACTAATTTCGAATTTTTTCTTTGGCCAAATTATCGATTAGAAGATTTAGCTTGTATGAATCGCTATTGGTTTGATACCAATAATGGCAACCGTTTCAATATGGTAAGGATACATATGTATCCGCGATTGAAAATTCGTTAATCCATATATATTTTTTGTTTTTTTTAATCTACAATTTAATTGTTGTGAATGCATAAATATAGTATTTTTTGTATACCTATTTGAATTGATTAATAATAATTTGATTGATAAAAAAAAAAACATAGGTTGTTTCTTTTTTTATCATTAGTAAAACTCCAATGATTATACAATTCATCATAGGAAAGTTTTCATAGGAAAGTTTTCAGGAATTCTTAAGTCAATAAAGATTTTTATATAGACCAAATAAAAAAGAAGTGTCATTATTATTACTGATCAATATCCATTAAAAAAAAAAAATAGAGGGGGAAAGGGAAGCTTTCATTTTATGGTAAAAAATTCATTTATACCAGGTATTTCAAAAAAAAAAAAAGAAGAAAATCCGGGATCGGTTGAATTTCAAGTATTGAATTTCACCAATAAGATACGAAGACTTACTTCACATTTGGAATTACACAGAAAAGACTATTTATCTCAAAAGGGTTTACGTAAAATTCTGGGAAAACGACAACGCTTACTGTCTTATTTGTCAAAGAAAAATGTAATACGTTATAAAAAATTAATTAGTCAGTTGGATATTCGGGAATTACAAACTCGTTAATTTGAAGAGTCTTTTTTTTTTAATTATTCGATTTTTTAGACCTTGAATTTTGATGAATTTTTTTTTTTGCTTTTTAAGCAATTCATGGAAGAATGAATCGAGGAAAAATCTATGAATGCTCCAGCTACAATAAAAGACTTCATGATAGTCAATATGGGTCCTCACCACCCATCAATGCACGGTGTTCTTCGACTCATTGTTACTCTAGATGGCGAGGATGTTATTGATTGTGAACCAATATTGGGTTATTTGCATAGGGGAATGGAAAAAATTGCGGAAAACCGAACAATTATACAATATCTGCCTTATGTAACACGTTGGGATTATTTAGCTACTATGTTCACAGAGGCAATAACTGTAAATGGACCGGAACAGTTAGGAAATATTCAAGTACCTAAAAGAGCCAGCTATATCCGAGTAATTATGTTGGAGTTGAGTCGTATAGCTTCTCACCTACTATGGCTGGGACCTTTTATGGCAGATATTGGTGCACAAACTCCTTTCTTCTATATTTTCAGAGAAAGAGAATTAATATACGATCTATTCGAAGCTGCCACGGGTATGAGAATGATGCATAATTTTTTTCGTATCGGGGGAGTAGCGGCTGATCTACCCCATGGCTGGATAGATAAATGTTTGGATTTCTGCGATTATTTTTTAACAGGGGTTGTTGAATATCAAAAACTTATTACGCGAAATCCTATTTTTTTAGAACGGGTTGAGGGAGTAGGCATTATTGATGGAGAGGAGGTAATAAATTGGGGTTTATCAGGACCAATGCTTCGAGCTTCCGGAATACAATGGGATCTACGTAAAGTTGATCATTATGAGTGTTACGAGGAATTTGATTGGGAAGTTCAATGGCAAAAAGAAGGAGATTCGTTAGCTCGTTATTTAGTTCGAATTGGTGAAATGATGGAATCCATAAAAATTATTCAACAGGCTCTGGAAGGAATTCCAGGGGGACCATATGAAAATTTAGAAATACGCTGTTTTGATAGGGAAAAGGATCCGGAATGGAATGATTTTGAATATAGATTTTTTAGTAAAAAACCGTCTCCGACTTTTGAATTGCCGAAACAAGAACTTTATGTGAGAGTTGAAGCCCCAAAGGGAGAATTAGGAATTTTTCTAATAGGCGATCAGAATGGTTTTCCTTGGAGATGGAAAATTCGTCCACCGGGTTTTATCAATTTGCAAATTCTTCCTCAGTTAGTTAAAAGAATGAAATTGGCTGATATTATGACAATACTAGGTAGCATAGATATCATTATGGGAGAAGTTGATCGTTGAAATGATGATTGATATAACGGAAGTACAAGATATAAATTCCTTTTCCAGATTGGAATCTTTAAAAGAGATTTATGGAATTCTATGGGTACTTGTCCCCAGTTTTACTCTTGTATTGGGAATCACAATAGGTGTACTGGTGATTGTATGGTTAGAAAGAGAAATATCCGCAGGTATACAACAGCGTATTGGACTTGAATATGCCGGTCCTTTGGGAATTCTTCAAGCTCTAGCAGATGGAACAAAACTACTTTTCAAAGAGAATCTTCTTCCATCTAGAGGGGATACGCGTTTATTCAGTATCGGACCATCCATATCAGTCATATCAATTCTAGTAAGCTATTCAGTAATTCCTTTCGGCTATAACTTTGTTTTAGCCAATCTCAATATCGGTGTTTTTTTATGGATTGCTATTTTGAGTATTGCTCCCATTGGACTTCTTATGTCAGGATATGGGTCAAATAATAAATATTCTTTTTTGGGTGGTCTACGGGCTACTGCTCAATCGATTAGTTATGAAATACCATTAACTCTATGTGTGTTATCCATATCTCTACGTGCGATTCGTTGAGACAGAAACTTTTCCATGTTCCTTTCTTTATAGGATTATCGGAAAGGGGTAGAATAAATTGAATAGATATCCTCATTTCATTTTCATTATTATATTATTTTTTTTTATTCGTAATTCGTATTGATGAACTAAATCAGATAGTTATATGAGTGAAAAAAAAAAAAACAGCTTCTATTTAATTTTTATATGTATATTAATTTGAATTTAGAAATAGAATATGATTTGAATTAGTATATTTAGTAGAATTAATAATAATTAATATACTATGGAATATAGTATGGTTTGAATTTGCAGTAAAAATATTGAGTCTCATTTTCTATGTATAAGAATTAAGTGAAAAAAAATTATAAGTGGAGAGACCGTTTACCCCAAGATTGGTTGATTAGTCATCCTGTCTTGAAGCGGGCTCAAAAGACCAACCTTATTGGATTGAGTTTTTACTACCGTTTGTATGAATTACAATACATGTATTACCATAAATAAGGGGAATTAATAAAAAATGAGTGGATGGTTAGAAACACCAAGATACACAAAAGATTCGTAATGGAGATTATGTAAATTATTCAAAAGAGCATTTCTGCATAATAAAAGAAAGAATACTAATTGGGGCTTTAAGTTGGTAGAAATAATCAAGCAGTACTCCCCACAATTCCGATCCAGAGTATGCTCCTATCCACTGATTAAATATAAATAAATGACTATCAGAAACGAAATAATCCTTTAATTTTGTTGAAGTCCCCTTTATGCACATAAAAAAAAGAAGAATAGGAACGAAAAAAAAAAAGAAGAAAAATAAATAAAAAAAAGGGGGATCCCCTTTTTTTATTCTTTCTTATATCCATATTTATGGATATAGAATTCATGTCCTAATTCATAAACTAATGTCTACTTCTTTTTCGTAATGAAAAATGATGGGTTATTGATAATTCGAAAGGAGTATTTTATTGAAAAATGAAGTTCAGTTATTACTCAACAATTTTCCATTTTTAAGGGATGAGATCAATTCAGAAGTACCTTTTGTATTTATTATTCCAATTTTTGTTCTATTTATTTTTATATTTATTATTCTATTCATATATTCTATTCATATATTTATTATTCTATTCATATATTCTATTCATATATTATTATTATATGAATAGAATAGAAATCGAATAGAATATAAAATTTAGAATTTCATTTTTTTTATTATATTATAGAATTATTATATAATTTTTAGAATTCAAAAATTGATTATTATAATTCTAACAATAACAGACAGAATTCAATTGGTCTAATTCAGGACCATCCGATAGATTTTCTATTTCTCCTAGGGATATATCAAGATAAATAAGCGGCCCGGTCCTTAGATTTTTGACCTTCGAGGAGCCGTATGAGGTGAAAATCTCATGTACGGTTCTGTAATAGCGATGGAAACAGTAATGTTATCATCGACTAAGATTATCTAACAGTTCAAGTACAGTTGATATAGTTGATGCGCAATCAAAATATGGTTTTTTGGGATGGAATTTGTGGCGTCAACCTATAGGTTTTATCGTCTTTCTAATTTCTTCCCTAGCGGAATGTGAAAGATTACCTTTTGATTTACCCGAAGCAGAAGAAGAATTAGTAGCAGGTTATCAAACCGAATATTCGGGTATCAAATTTGGTTTATTTTATGTGGCTTCCTATTTAAACCTATTAGCTTCTTCATTATTTGTAACAGTTCTTTACTTGGGCGGTTGGAATATCTCTATTCCGTACATATTCGGTTCTGAACTTTTTGAAATAAATAAAACATGTGGGATTTTTGGAACTACAATTGCTATCTTTATTACATTAGCTAAAACTTATTTGTTCTTGTTCATTTCTATCATAACAAGATGGACTTTGCCTAGGCTAAGAATGGACCAATTATTAAATCTTGGATGGAAATTTCTTTTACCTATTTCTCTCGGTAATCTATTATTAACAACTTCGTCTCAACTGCTTTCACTGTAAAAGATTGATATTCTATATTCATAACTTGTCTCAAACAAGAGAAAGAAACAAAACAAAAATATTCATAGATATTCACGATATGTTCCTTATGGTAACTGGGTTCATGAATTATGGTCAACAAACAGTACGAGCTGCGAGGTACATTGGTCAAAGTTTCATGATTACCTTATCCCACGCAAATCGTTTACCCATAACTATTCAATATCCTTATGAAAAATTAATCACATCGGAACGTTTCCGCGGTCGAATCCATTTTGAATTTGATAAATGCATTGCTTGTGAAGTATGTGTTCGTGTATGTCCTATAGATTTACCTGTTGTTGATTGGAAACTGGAAACTGATATTCGAAAGAAACGATTGCTTAATTACAGTATTGATTTTGGAATCTGTATATTTTGTGGTAACTGTGTTGAGTATTGTCCAACAAATTGTTTATCAATGACTGAAGAATATGAACTTTCGACTTATGATCGTCACGAATTAAATTATAATCAAATTGCTTTGGGCCGTTTACCAATGTCAGTAATTGACGATTATACAATTCGAACAATTCGAATAAAATAAAATTCTCTAATTTTCTATATTTCTATTATTCATTTATTCATTATTATATTCTAGTATAGTTTCGAACTGCTCTTTTGTATAAAGAATGAGATTCGTCCTATAACTGCAACTGTACCGATATCAATTCACACTCTTTAGTTTTAGTTAGGATTTAATTCAATTAGAAGTTTAGTATATAAACTTTTTTCCTGGTCGTATCAATAAGGTCATGAGATTTCGATTTTTTTATTTCTTATTTTACATATAATGGATTTGCCTGAAGCGATACATGATTTTCTTTTAGTCTTTCTGGGATCAGGTCTTGTATTAGGAAGTATAGGAGTCGTATTCCTTACCAACCCCATTTTTTCTGCCTTTTCCTTGGGACTGGTTCTTGTTTGTATATCTTTAGTCTATATCTTATCAAACTCCCATTTTGTAGCTGCAGCACAGCTACTTATTTACGTGGGAGCTATAAACGTTTTAATCATATTTGCTGTGATGTTCATGAATGGTTCAGAATATTACCAAGATTTTCATCTTTGGACCGTTGGGGATGGAGTTACTTTGATGGTTTGTACAAGTATCTTTGTTTCACTAATGACTACTATTCCAGATACATCATGGTACGGGATTATTTGGACTACAAGATCAAATCAGATTATAGAACAAGATTTGATAAGTAATAGTCAACAAATTGGAATTCATTTATCAACAGATTTTTTTCTTCCATTTGAACTCATTTCAATAATTCTTTTAGCTGCTTTGATAGGTGCAATTGTCGTGGCTCGCCAGTAAGAAATCTTTAGAACTAGCAACATCAATCCAAATTGAATTTTTATTTTGTTCTATTTTATCTTTATCCCACCCATTTTGTTTTCCATTTTTTGTGAAAGTGAAAGATTGTTTATGTTTAAATTTTTTTTTTTATTAGATTTATTAGCAATATTTTTCTTTTGGTCCGTACTTGTTTGTTATATTCTCTAGTCACTAGTCAATCGAATCCGTTGAATTGTTGTTCATATTGAAATAAATCGAAATTGATAAGGAGTTGTTCAATGATGGTTGAATATGTACTTGTTTTGAGTGCCTATTTATTTTCTATCGGTATCTATGGATTGATAACGAGCCGAAATATGGTTAGAGCCCTTATGTGTCTTGAACTCATACTGAATGCGGTTAATATCAATTTTGTAACATTTTCAGATTTTTTCGATAGTCGCCAATTAAAAGGAAATATTTTTTCCATTTTTGTTATAGCTATTGCAGCCGCTGAAGCAGCTATCGGACCGGCTATTGTTTCGTCAATTTATCGTAATAGAAAATCAACTCGTATCAATCAAGCGAATTTGTTGAATAAATAAAAAATATTAATCATAAAAATGAGAATATGGAAATTCTAATATTCCCCAATTCAAATTAGCATGTCTGATACACAACGTATGATCGTGGTTGCGAAAACATAAGAAATCAAAGTATCTTGGCCTTCTTCTTATGACTTATGAATTGATCCAGAAGTCGATTGATTAGCAAAATTCTGGTAAATCATTGATTCATCTGGTGTCTAAATATATGATTCATTTACAAGTTTACTAGATCGAAAATTGCTGATGTTCAAAAATTAATAGATCCAACCAATGTCACATTCAGTAAAGATTTATGATACGTGTATAGGATGTACTCAATGTGTCCGAGCATGCCCCACAGATGTATTAGAAATGATACCTTGGGACGGATGTAAAGCTAAACAAATTGCTTCTGCTCCAAGAACGGAGGACTGTGTTGGTTGTAAGAGGTGTGAATCCGCCTGTCCAACGGATTTCTTGAGTGTTCGAGTTTATTTATGGCATGAAACAACTCGAAGCATGGGTCTAGCTTATTGATCCGTTTCAAAAAACCCCACACGAATACATTTTTTTTACTGACAAAAACCCGTGCTAAAAATAGAAAAAAAAAAAAATTTGATTTTTTTTCTATTTTTAGCACGGGTTTTTCTGGCCCAAGTGTATCTTATTTTTACCACGAATTATTTTCCTTGGTTAACACTAGTTGTAGTTTTGCCAATATCTGCAGGTTCCTTAATCTTCTTATTTCCTCATAGAGGAAATAAGGTAATTTGGTGGTATACTATTTTTATTTGCTTAATGGATCTCCTTCTAACAACCTATGCATTCTGTTATCATTTCCAATTGGACGATCCATTAATCCAACTGACGGAGAATTTAAAATGGATCAATTTTTTTGATTTTTACTGGAGATTCGGAATAGACGGACTCTCTATAGGACCTATTTTACTGACGGGATTTATAACCACTTTAGCTACTTTAGCGGCTCAGCCGGTTACTCGGGAATCCCGATTATTCCATTTCCTGATGTTAGCAATGTATAGCGGTCAAATAGGATCATTTTCTTCTCGAGACATTTTACTTTTTTTCATCATGTGGGAATTAGAATTAATTCCCGTTTATCTACTTTTATCCATGTGGGGGGGAAAGAAACGTTTGTATTCAGCTACAAAGTTTATTTTGTACACTGCGGGAAGCTCCATTTTTTTATTAATGGGAGTTCTAGGTATCGGTTTATACGGTTCCAATGAACCAACATTAAATTTTGAAACATCGGCTAATCAATCGTATCCTGTGGGACTGGAAATAATATTCTATATTGGATTTCTTATTGCTTTTGCTGTCAAATCACCGATTATACCCTTACATACCTGGTTACCAGATACCCACGGCGAGGCACACTACAGTACTTGTATGCTTTTAGCCGGAATCTTATTAAAAATGGGAGCGTATGGATTGGTTCGAATTAATATGGAATTATTACCCCACGCTCATTCTATATTTTCTCCCTGGTTAATGATATTAGGCGCAATTCAAATAATCTATGCCGCTTCAACATCTCTTGGTCAACGGAATTTAAAAAAAAGAATAGCCTATTCCTCTGTATCTCATATGGGTTTCATAATTATAGGAATTGGTTGTATAAGTGATACGGGACTCAACGGAGCCATTTTACAAATAATCTCTCATGGATTTATTGGCGCTGCGCTTTTTTTCTTGGCAGGAACGAGTTATGATAGAATACGTCTTCTTTATCTCGACGAAATGGGCGGAATGGCTATCCCAATGCCAAAAATATTCACGATGTTCAGTATCTTATCGATGGCTTCTCTTGCATTGCCAGGCATGAGCGGTTTTGTCGCAGAATTGATAGTCTTTTTGGGAATAATTACCAGTCCAAAATATCTTTTAATGACAAAAATACTAATCACTTTTGTAACGGCAATTGGAATGATATTAACTCCTATTTATTCATTATCTATGTTACGTCAGATGTTCTATGGATACAAGCTTTTTAATACACCAAACTCTTATTTTTTTGATTCTGGTCCGCGAGAGTTATTTATTTTTATTTCTATCTTTCTACCTGTAATAGGTATTGGTATTTATCCGGATTTCATTTTATCATTATCAGTTGACAAGGTCGAAGCTATTCTATCTAATTTTTTAGAGATTAGATAGTTTTCATAAGTAAATGAATAAACCCCAAAAATAGCAAAAAATCTTATTTTTTTTTTTAGTGTCCATTGTACAATGAATAAAGAAATATTTTTGCTTCTCTTATCTTAAAAAAAAAAAAAAAATGAATTGGAATCGGATATGTTTGGTGTTTATGAGAACCCCTTGAATCACTACATTATTTGATTGAAAGGGTTCTCGACGGTTTATGCGAAGTTTTCTTATCTATATGCTTACTATGTTTGTATTTGTTAGACCCTTTTCTCACTTTAACTTTAATTCAATTAGATGTAAATAAACCATAACTATGTAGTCCTATTCCTAATAGATTGATCCCAAAATAACATATCCAAATTATAAGAAAGCCCATAGAGGCCACGATTGAAGAATTTACACCTTCCAATTTTTGATTTTTTCTAGTATGTAAAAAAATCGCGAATATGGTCCAAGTAATAAATGCCCAAGTTTCCTTTGGATCCCAATTCCAATATGATCCCCATGCCTCATTAGCCCATACTGCTCCCGAAAGAATACCTATGGTTAAAAAGAGAAATCCTAGACTAATAATCCGATAACTCCAACGATCCAATTGTTGAATAAATTGAGACCTGTAATAATTTTGCGAAGAAAGAAAAGAAGTGTTTCGTAAAACATTTTTTCTTTCATTCATGTATTTGATCTTAGCAAAGCCAAATGAATCAGTTAAAAAATCAAAATGATTACCAATCATTTTTATAACTTTTCGAAGTGTAATGACTAAAAGAGCTACTGAAAATAATGATCCACATAAAAGAGCTGCATACCCCAATACCATCATACTTACGTGCATCATTAACCAATGGGATTTTAGAGCGGGTACTAATATTGCCGATTGATACATTTGGGTTAAAAGACCCGAAGTAGCAAAGCCTTGCGTAAAAATAGCACTTGGTGCGATTATTGTGCTTAAATGGTTTTTATTCTTGTTAAAACACGGAACCATATGAAAAATGGAAAAACCCCATGAAAGAAAGATTAATGATTCATATAAATCACTTAATGGTAAATGGCCCGAAAAAATCCAACGAGTAACTAATAATCCTGTTATACAGAAAAAGGTTACTATCATGCCTTTTTCGGACGAATCACGGAGTGCTTCGATTTCATTGACTACTAAGGTTAGCAAATGAATTGCAATTACAATTAATACGACCGAAAACGATATATGAGTTAATATATGCTCTAAGGTTGAAAATATCATATAAAAAAATGAATAAAAAAACGTTTGGTCCTCTAATTACTAACTACCTAATTACTAATTAGAGGAATAGGACTTACTCTTTTAGAAGAGAAGATGCCATGCCGCCACTCGGACTCGAACCGAGATGCTCTAGCACTGCTTCCTAAGAGCAGCGTGTCTACCGATTTCACCATAGCGGCTTACTCGAAATCATAATAACGGCTTCTTATTCAATCGTCCAGATTGAGAGATTGAAAGAGTCAATCCAAATGCAATATTTGTTTAGTAAAAATAAATTTTGAAACATTAAAAATTTTTGATTTTTAAGATTTGAATGCCTCAATTCAAATAAGAATTTGGATTCGAGTTCTTTTTTGTTTATAGTGTCCATTTTCTTTTTTTTTAAACTTAACAAAGTGGGTTTTTTTGTTTTTCATAGTTTATGTTCTCTCAAAATGGCATCATCGGAACTAAATAGTTCTGACTTCAATTCATGAATAAAAAAAAATTAGAATATATATAGAATATAATTGGATCGATGGGGAAAATAAGAATCCCCATCCCTAAAAATAAAAATGTGAAAACATACTTAAAACTAAAAAAAAATCAAAAATAAAGTGGAAACCTTGTTGTGTTTATTGTTTGAAATTGAAAAAATGAAAAAAGTACCATTTTGCTTAGAATTCAGTAAAAAAAAATTATTATTCTACATAAATTATTATTCTACATATCACAAAAGCAAAATAGGTTGAATTTTCTATTGATCATTTTCATTAAAATGAAAAATGCTTTCCTTTCTTTGTAATATATAAAAAGAAAAACGAAATGAAATTCAAAAAAAAAAAAAAAAAGAATAAAGAAATTAGAAGATTTTTTTTTTTTGAATCCGGCTAATTCAAATTATTCCAATGTTTGTTGCACAAAAAAACTTTTTGAGTTCCCCGTAAAAAGAGATTTCGCTAACGAAAACGCTTTTAATGCTACCCAATATCCCCTCTTTTTCCAAATAGTTTTCCTAATTCTTTTTTTTGATATAGAAGTACGCTTTTTTGGAACTGCCATTCAAAAATTATACTAGTTTATTCATTGCTATAATTGGATGTGAAAGACATCTATTGTTCAAAACGAATTGTTCTTTAATTAGCCATATACCTATTATCTATCTATTCTATCTATTTTTTTTTTTTTGAATTATACTCCTCATAAAAAAAAATGTGGAAAAAAGAAAATCACATAGTCTTTTTCTATTTTATTCCTAATAATTAACAATAGAAAATTCTATTTATATCTATCTATCGTAATTTTTTTATTAACCGAACCCGTTCAAAAGAGATAAAACCGTCGAATAAGAAACAAAACTCATTAAGAATTCAAAAAATTGATTATTTTTTTTTTTATGGAATATACACATCAATATTCGTGGATCATACCTTTCATTCCACTTCCAGCTCCTATGTTAATAGGAGTAGGACTTCTACTTTTTCCCGCGGCAACGAAAAATCTTCGTCGTATGTGGGCTTTTCCTAGTGTTTTATTGTTAAGTATTGTTATGATTTTTTCG